AAATAATCTTTTATTGAAGTCTTAAGAAAAAAAGATGTTCCGTGATATGGAAGAATAGATCTTAACTTATACAAGTTAAGAACTTGGGTTTGTGATAATTTGTAAAATACATATGCTTGGGACAAAGAGGATAAATCAGAAAAATTCTGTGAATTTTTATTACTAATATTATAAAGTGACTTTTTTATAGTCGAAATAAAGTTAATTGTTTTTTTATTTGTTTTATTAATACTTTCTTGATTTGTTTTATTATTGTAAATGGATTTATCAATAATTTTTTTTGTTGATTCAAGAAAAAGTTGTATGTTAATTCTAGGAATATTAATGATAGATAGAAGAATATCTATGTATATCTTTTCAGTGAAAAATTTTATAAAATAATGTAATTTACGGATTAATCGGGCATTTCTTCTTTTTAATATTTGCAAAATATTTTTTGTTGGTTCGAATCTTTTAGCATTATAACTTGTTTTATTAGGAATACCTTTTATTCTTGGAGTTTCTTTTTTTTTCTCTTTTGTAATTATTTCTATTTGATTTCTGATTGTGCTTGTTCTATCAGTCAGATTCTTCATTTTTTTTTCTGTCAGTAAAGAATTTGTCCAATCTGTAGATCGAATTCGACTAAAGGATTCAGGAATTCTCTGATTGCGGTTTATAGAATCTTTTTCTTTTTTAGTTTCGCTTGATTTATATACTTCTCTCAATCTAAATAATAGAATTGGATTTACTTTTGAGAGTTCTTTTATTATTCCATTTAAAAATGGAATACTTTTGATAATCCATTTTATTCTTTTTTTTGAAATATTTAGAAATATTTTTGTTTTTTCGTTTAAAACTTTTAGAACTAGAAAATTATTTTTTTTCCATTTTCCTATTTTTTTTTCGAGTTTCTTAAAAATGGGTTCAAAAAAGGAAGGCCGTTTTCGGGGAGGACCAAAAGGGAATTCAGCTTCCATTCCCCAAACTGTTAAAAAACAAAAACCATTCTTTTGTTCTTTCTTTTTTATTCGATCTATATGAGAAGACCACGGCTTAAATCTGTGCCAAGGTTTCAGATAGAAAGGAAATAGGATCTTTATCTGAATACCTTCTATTAACCAATTTTTCGGAAATTCTTTTTCTGATAATTGAATACCATTATAGGTACATTTAACATGCATTTCTCTATTCCATTCCTTTAAATCCTCAGACCACTCAGAAGATTGAAATAATAGTATACGGCCAATATTTTTAGCTATTATCAATGAAGGTAATAGAATATATTTTCTAAGAGTTGATTGAGTTATTAACATGGAACCTCTTATTACTTGAGCAAACGGAATGGTATCCCAGGCTTCTTCTATTTCTATTTGTGCTTTATCCTTTCGTTTGCTCTCTTCTTTTTTATCCTTGCCCCATTTCTCCCTTTCTTTTATCTTTTTTTCTCTATAATCTAAAATTTTTAATTCTGCTCTCTTTCCTAGCCAGTTTCGAAAAATTAATTTCATCAGTCTGTAGATATCAAAAGAAAAAAGGCGCGATTTGTCTATTCTGTCCAAAAAGAGAGGGGAATGCACATTTGCTTGAAAGAGTTCCCAAATAACTATTTTACGTCTTTGGGCTCGCATAGAACCTTTGATTATATCTCGACGAAAATCCGATTGTTGCGAATAACGCATCAAAGCCACTTCGTCTGTTTGATCAGGATTATTAGTATCAGTATTTTGTTGGTTATCAGTAAAAATCACTACACGTTTGACTTTTCTTGAACGAATCTGATAATCTGTTGGGACTTCTTCTTCACTTTCTCCTTCCTGTTGTTCTAATTCGTTGATTAATTTGTATGACCATCGAGGGACTTTTTTACTGATTTCTTTTATTCCAATAGGTTTTTTTTTAACTTTTTCATCATTAGGATCAGTTAAAATTGTATTGAATAAAAATTTTAAAAATTTTGTTTCATTTTCTGAATCCGTTCTTTCTTGTTCAGAAAATTTTGTTTTCTGTTCAAATTCTCGGTAACGAGTATCAGTAAGAAAGATAGCATGAATCTTATTTGTTTCTATGAAATTTTCTATCGAAGTTTCAGTTATGATTAAAGGTAAAAACCTTTTTTTGATTGTTCCACGATGTGACCCATTTAAGAAAGGATCATATATTTTGGACAAGTATTCTTTTTTAGTCTCATCATTAGACAATCTAATCCCTTTTTCGAGTATATCCATATAAAGAGATGCTTTGTCTAGAGTCTCCATTCTATTTATCAACTCCTTATTTATATTGTTACTTTTTTCTTTGTTGTTAGAAATCCAACGATTGTACAATTCATCAGAGGAGAGTTTTTCTCTTATGGGAAAGGACATCTTTCTTTGTATCATTTTCCCAAAAGTTGATAAACTGGGCGGAAACGTAAAGGATATTCTTTCTTTTCCATAACTTTGGCATATAGAAAAAAAATATTGTGACGTTTCATTTCTTACAGCATTTTCAAATAGATTATTTTTTATGTAGCGTAAGG